GTTAATGTAGCTTAAATAAAGCATGGCACTGAAGATGCCAAGATGAACCGTAAAAGGTTCCAATAACACAAAAGCCTGGTCCTGACTTTATTATCAGTTATGGCCTAAATTACACATGCAAGTACCCGCACCCCCGTGAGAATGCCCTCCAACCCCTCAGTGGGGAAGAGGAGCTGGCATCAGGCACACACTAAAGGTGGCCCAAAACGCCTTGCTTAGCCACACCCCCAAGGGAATTCAGCAGTGATAAATATTAAGCCATGAGCGAAAGCTTGACTTAATTAAGGCTAAACAGAGCCGGTAAAACTCGTGCCAGCCACCGCGGTTATACGAGGGGCTCAAATTGATATCCTTCGGCGTAAAGTGTGATTAGAGAACAATAAAAACTAAAGCTAAACACCTCCTGAGCTGTCATACGCTAACGGAGACAGAAACCCCACAACGAAAGTAGCTTTAACAACTCTTGAACTCACGACCATTAAGAAACAAACTGGGATTAGATACCCCACTATGCTTAATCGTAAACAACGATGATAATATACAAATACCATCCGCCAGGGGACTACGAGCACTAGCTTAAAACCCAAAGGACTTGGCGGTGCCTCAAACCCACCTAGAGGAGCCTGTTCTATAACCGATAATCCCCGTTAAACCTCACCACTCCTTGTTAATCCAGCCTATATACCGCCGTCGCCAGCTTACCTCATGAGAGACTAACAGTAAGCCAAATGGGTTATACCCAACACGTCAGGTCGAGGTGTAGCGAATGGAGTGGAAAGAAATGGGCTACATTTTCTGACTCAGAATATACGAAAAGTGCCATGAAAAAGCACACCTGAAGGTGGATTTAGCAGTAAAAAGAAAACAGAGAGCTCTTTTGAAGCCGGCCCTGAGGCGCGTACACACCGCCCGTCACTCTCCTCAAACAAACCAGACAATTTATAATCACCTGAACAACAAAAGAGGAGGCAAGTCGTAACATGGTAAGTGTACCGGAAGGTGCACTTGGAAAAACTAGAATGTAGCTAAATAGAAAAGCATCTCCCTTACACCGAGAAAACACTCGTGCAAATCCAGTCATTCTAAGCAAAACAGCTAGCCTTAACACATCAAACAAACAACCAACCATATATACCACAATAACAAAAACCCAAAATAAACCATTCTCCCACCCAAGTATAGGCGATAGAAAAGGACATCATAGAGCTATAGAAAAAGTACCGCAAGGGAAAGCTGAAAAAGAAATGAAAAAACCCATATAAGCGGAAAAAAGCAGAGATAAATCCTCGTACCTTTTGCATCATGGTTTAGCAAGCATAATTCAAGCAAAGCGCCCTTTAGTTTGAAACCCCGAAACTAGACGAGCTACTCCCGAGGCAGTCTTTTAGGACCAACCCGTCTCTGTAGCAAAAGAGTGGGAAGACCCCCGAGTAGAGGTGACAAACCTACCGAGCCTAGTTATAGCTGGTTGCTTAAGAAATGAATGTTAGTTCAGCCTTATACAATTCTAAAACCAAACAACAAAAAGAGTAAAGCAATGTATAAAAGTTAGTCAAAGGGGGTACAGCCCCTTTGAAACAGAACACAACCTTATTAGGAGGACAAGGATCACATACCTAAAAGGACACTACCTCAGTGGGCCTAAAAGCAGCCACCTGAACAGAAAGCGTTAAAGCTCAGGAAGAGCCAGACCAACAATAAAGATAATATTTTCCTAACCCCCTAACAATATTAAGCCATTCTATACCCTTATAGAAGAGATAATGCTAAAATTAGTAATAAGAGAGAACCAATCTCTCTCCTAGCATACGTGTAAGTCAGACCGGATAAACCACTGACAAGTAACGGACCCTAAAAAGAGGGTAAAACAATAAACTAAATAAACAAGAAAACCTTGTACTAAAAACCAACCGTTATCCCAACACAGGAATGCCTCAGGGAAAGACTAAAAGGAGAAGAAGGAACTCGGCAAACACAAACCCCGCCTGTTTACCAAAAACATCGCCTCTTGCTAATAAAAGATGTATTAGAGGTCCCGCCTGCCCAGTGACCACAATGTTTAACGGCCGCGGTATTCTGACCGTGCGAAGGTAGCGTAATCACTTGTCTTTTAAATGAAGACCTGTATGAATGGCACCACGAGGGTTTAACTGTCTCCTTCCCCCAGTCAATGAAATTGATCTATCCGTGCAGAAGCGGACATAAAAACATAAGACGAGAAGACCCTATGGAGCTTCAGGCTAAAGATCAAACATGTAAAACAGACAATCATTCAAAAAGACCAATAAAAACCCTAAAACCAAATGTAACTGATCAAAATGCCTTCGGTTGGGGCGACCACGGGGGAAAACAAAGCCCCCACATGGAACGGAGACATCTCCCTAAACCAAGAAAAACACCTCTAAGTAACAGAACATCTGACCAAAAATGACCCAGGACAAACACAAACCTGATCAATGAACCAAGTTACCCTAGGGATAACAGCGCAATCCTTTCCCAGAGTCCATATCGACGAAAGGGTTTACGACCTCGATGTTGGATCAGGACATCCTAATGGTGCAGCCGCTATTAAGGGTTCGTTTGTTCAACGATTAATAGTCCTACGTGATCTGAGTTCAGACCGGAGTAATCCAGGTCGGTTTCTATCTATGAAACTACTTCTTCCCAGTACGAAAGGATCGGAAAAAGAGGGCCCATGTTAAAAACAAGCCCCACCCCTACCTTCTGAAGACAAATAAAAAAGATAAAGGGGGGTACTCAAACCGCCAGATATAATGGCATGCTAAGGTGGCAGAGCACGGTAATTGCAAAAGGCCTAAGCCCTTTCACCCGGAGGTTCAATTCCTCTCCTTCAGCTATGAACTCTATCCTAACTCATATCATTAACCCACTAGCATATATTATCCCAGTACTTCTAGCCGTAGCTTTCCTAACCCTACTAGAACGGAAAGTACTTGGATATATACAACTACGAAAAGGCCCCAATATTGTAGGACCCTACGGCCTACTACAACCCATCGCCGATGGATTAAAACTATTTATTAAAGAGCCCATCCGCCCCTCCACCTCTTCCCCATTTCTATTTATTGCAACACCCACACTAGCCCTAACCCTCGCCCTAACAATATGGGCCCCAATACCTATGCCATACCCAATACTAGACTTAAACCTAGGTATCCTCTTTATCTTAGCCCTATCAAGCCTAGCAGTCTATTCAATTCTAGGATCAGGATGAGCCTCAAACTCGAAATACGCCCTAATTGGAGCCCTCCGAGCCGTCGCACAAACCATTTCCTATGAAGTCAGCTTAGGATTAATTCTACTTTCAGTAATTATTATTGCAGGAGGTTTCGACCTTAAAACTTTTAACACAGCCCAAGAAACAACATGACTTATAGCCCCCGCCTGACCACTAGCAGCAATATGATACGTCTCAACATTAGCAGAAACAAACCGAGCCCCCTTCGACCTCACAGAAGGAGAATCAGAACTAGTATCCGGATTCAACGTAGAATATGCAGGAGGCCCCTTCGCCCTATTCTTCTTAGCCGAATACTCCAATATTTTACTAATAAATACACTATCCACCGTTATCTTTTTAGGTGCCTACCACAACCCCTTAGTACCAGAATTAACTACAATTAACCTCATGCTAAAAACCACCCTCCTATCAATTCTTTTCCTATGAGTACGAGCCTCTTACCCCCGATTCCGATACGACCAACTTATACACCTAGTCTGAAAAAACTTCCTACCCCTAGCCCTAGCCCTAGTAATCTGAAACCTAGCCCTTTCCATCGCACTAGCAGGCCTCCCCCCAAACTAAAGGAAACATGCCTGAAGGATAAAGGGCCACTTTGATAGAGTGAATTATGAGAGTTAAAATCTCCCTGTTTCCTTAGGAAGAGGGGACTCGAACCCATCCTCAAGAGATCAAAACTCTTAGCGCTTCCACTACACTACTTCCTAGTAAAGTCAGCTAAACAAGCTCTTGGGCCCATACCCCGAACATGTTGGTTAAAATCCTTCCTTTACTAATGAGCCCATATGTACTTTCAATTATAATTATAAGTCTAGGGCTAGGCACCACAATTACATTTGCCAGCTCACACTGACTATTAGCCTGAATAGGACTAGAAATTAATACCCTTGCCATCCTCCCCCTCATGGCTCAACACCACCACCCCCGAGCTGTAGAAGCTACAACAAAATACTTCCTCACACAAGCAACGGCCGCAGCACTAATCCTATTCTCCGCCACCTCAAATGCCTGAATAACAGGAAACTGAGAAATTCAACAATCCTTCCACCCAATAATTATTAACGTTACAATACTTGCCCTAGGACTAAAAATTGGATTAGCCCCTATACACTTCTGACTACCAGAGGTACTACAAGGATTAAGTTTAACCACAGGCCTCCTTCTCTCAACATGACAGAAACTGGCCCCAATAACCCTAATCTATCAATTATCCACAGAACTTAACCAACCAATAATAACTCTGCTAGGCCTAACGTCCGCCCTAGTAGGAGGATGGGGAGGATTAAACCAAACACAGCTCCGTAAAATCCTGGCATACTCATCAATTGCCCACATAGGATGAATAATAATTGTATTAACTTACTCCCCAAACCTAATAATGCTAGCACTAATAACATATATTATTATAACATCCACAGCCTTCATATTACTAAAAACAATATCAGCTACAAAAATTAACACACTAACAACAGCATGAACAAAAGCCCCCATCCTAATAACCCTAACTATAATAACAATACTATCTCTAGGAGGACTTCCCCCACTAACGGGCTTCATGCCTAAGTGACTAATCCTACAAGAACTAACCAAACAAGGCCTCCCTCTTACCGCCACACTAATAGCAATAACTGCCCTTCTCAGCCTATTCTTTTACCTACGAATCTGCTACACCATAACCCTAACAATTTTTCCCAACACAAACAACACAAAAACACCATGACGACTAAAACCAACCCAGACAATAATACCACTAGCCATTATAACAATCATAACAACTATGCTGCTTCCAATAACCCCAACAGCCATGGCAATAGTAATATAGAGACTTAGGATAAAACCAGACCAAAAGCCTTCAAAGCTTTAAGCAGGAGTGGAAATCTCCTAGTCCCTGATAAGACCTGCAGGACTCTATCCCACATATTCTGAATGCAACCCAGACGCTTTAATTAAGCTAAGGCCTTTATAGATGAGAGGGCCTCGATCCCACAAGATCTTAGTTAACAGCTAAGCGCCCTAGCCAGCGAGCATTCATCTACCTCCCCGCCTCTTAATTGAGGCGGGAAGAGGCGGTCGGTAGATAGGCCTGAGCGGGGGTTACCCGCATCTCCAGATTTGCAATCTGATATGTTGTACACTATAAGGCCTGATAAGAAAAGGGGTTGAACCTTTGTTTATGGGACTACAGCCCACCGCTTAAACACTCAGCCATCTTACCTGTGGCAATCACTCGCTGACTCTTCTCTACTAATCACAAAGACATTGGTACTTTGTACCTCGTATTTGGCGCCTGAGCCGGCATGGTGGGCACTGCCCTAAGCCTGCTGATCCGAGCCGAATTTAGTCAACCTGGAGCACTTCTTGGGGATGACCAAATTTATAACGTCATCGTCACAGCACATGCCTTCGTAATAATTTTCTTTATAGTAATACCAGTAATAATCGGCGGGTTTGGTAATTGACTTGTACCATTAATGATTGGGGCCCCAGACATGGCTTTCCCACGTATGAATAATATAAGCTTCTGGCTACTCCCCCCATCATTTCTGCTTCTATTAGCCTCCTCCGGAGTTGAGGCCGGAGCGGGCACAGGGTGAACCGTATATCCGCCTCTCGCCGGAAATCTAGCCCACGCAGGAGCATCCGTCGACCTAACCATCTTCTCCTTACACCTCGCAGGAATTTCTTCTATTCTTGGTGCTATTAACTTCATCACTACAATTATTAACATAAAACCCCCTGCTATCTCACAATACCAAACCCCTTTATTTGTATGAGCCGTATTAGTAACAGCCGTACTACTACTCCTCTCTCTCCCTGTACTAGCTGCAGGTATTACTATACTACTAACAGACCGAAACCTAAACACAACCTTTTTCGACCCCGCAGGAGGAGGAGACCCAATTCTCTATCAACACTTATTCTGATTCTTCGGACACCCAGAAGTATATATCTTAATCCTACCTGGTTTCGGAATAATTTCACATATTGTCGCCTACTATGCCGGCAAAAAAGAACCATTTGGTTATATAGGAATGGTTTGAGCCATAATGGCTATTGGCCTTCTAGGTTTCATTGTATGGGCTCACCACATATTTACAGTAGGAATAGACGTAGATACCCGAGCTTACTTTACATCTGCTACAATAATTATTGCTATCCCAACAGGAGTTAAAGTCTTTAGCTGACTAGCTACCCTGCATGGAGGCTCAGTCAAATGAGAAACCCCCCTCCTTTGAGCCCTGGGCTTTATCTTCCTGTTTACGGTCGGAGGACTAACAGGAATCGTACTAGCAAACTCCTCCCTTGATATTGTTCTACATGACACATACTATGTCGTTGCACATTTCCACTATGTATTGTCTATGGGAGCTGTCTTTGCAATCATAGGCGGCTTTGTACACTGATTTCCACTATTTACTGGCTATACCCTACATGACACCTGAACTAAAATCCACTTTGGTATTATGTTCATCGGGGTTAACCTAACTTTCTTCCCACAACACTTCCTAGGTCTAGCGGGCATGCCCCGACGCTATTCTGATTACCCAGACGCATACGCCCTATGAAATACAGTATCATCAATCGGATCCCTAGTATCATTAACTGCAGTAATCCTATTCCTCTTTATTCTATGAGAAGCATTCACTGCCAAACGAGAAGTAAAATGAGTAGAGCTGACAGTCTCAAATGTTGAATGACTAAATGGCTGCCCTCCCCCATATCACACATTCGAAGAACCGGCCTACGTCCGAGTTCACCCAGCATGGGCATATAAATTCTGAGACAATAATCCCCTATTCAAGAAAGGAAGGAATTGAACCCCCATTTGCCGGTTTCAAGCCAACCGCATAACCACTCTGCCACTTTCTTTCAATAAGACACTAGTAATAAAAATTACACTGCCTTGTCAAGGCAGAATTGTAGGTTAAACCCCTGCGTGTCTTGAAAATAATGGCACATCCTTCACAGCTAGGCTTCCAAGACGCAGCTTCCCCCGTAATAGAAGAAATAATTCATTTTCATGACCACGCACTAATAATCGTCTTCCTTATCAGCACTTTAGTACTTTACATTATTGTGGCTATAGTGTCTACGAGCCTTACTAACCTATATATCCTAGACTCCCAAGGAATTGAAATTGTATGAACAGTATTACCAGCCATTATCCTAATTCTAATTGCCCTTCCATCCCTACGCATCCTTTATCTTATAGACGAAATCAACGACCCCCACCTAACAGTTAAAGCTATTGGGCACCAATGATATTGAAGCTACGAATATACAGACTACGAAGATCTCGGCTTCGACTCATACATAATTCCTACCCAAGACCTTACCCCGGGCCAATTTCGACTGTTAGAGACAGACCACCGAATAGTTGTCCCTATGGAATCCCCAGTACGAGTCCTTGTCACAGCAGAAGATGTCCTTCATTCATGAGCAGTCCCCGCCTTAGGGGTAAAAATAGACGCAGTCCCTGGGCGCTTAAATCAAACAGCATTTGTTGCCACTCGACCAGGAGTGTATTACGGACAATGCTCCGAAATCTGCGGCGCAAATCATAGCTTTATACCTATCGTAGTCGAAGCAGTCCCCTTACAACACTTCGAAAACTGATCCTCAATAATAATAGAAGACGCCTCACTAAGAAGCTAATAAATAGGGAAATAGCATTAGCCTTTTAAGCTGAAGATAGGTGACTCCCGACCACCCCTAGTGATATGCCACAATTAAACCCGGCCCCTTGATTTGCAATCCTAATATTCTCATGAGCGATCTTCCTAGCCGTTATTCCAACCAAAGTTATAGGTCACACCTTTAACAATGAGCCCAGCCCAAAAACAACAGAAAAGCCAAAACAAGACTCCTGAAACTGACCATGACATTAAGCCTCTTCGACCAATTCATAACCCCCATATTTATAGGAATCCCTCTTATTGTTTTAGCCTTAACACTCCCATGAATACTTTATCCTACCCCCTCCCCCCGATGAATAAACAATCGCCTACTAACCCTACAAAGCTGATTCCTTAATCGCTTTACACAACAGCTGCTCCTCCCTCTTAATGCAGGAGGACATAAATGAGCAGCCATACTCGCATCCCTTATACTGTTCCTAATTACTCTAAATCTACTAGGTCTCCTGCCACACACGTTTACTCCTACAACTCAACTATCATTAAATATAGGATTTGCAGTTCCACTTTGACTAGGTACCGTTATTGTAGGTATGCGTAATCAACCAAAAGTAGCACTAGCACACCTCCTACCAGAAGGGACACCCGTACCCTTAATCCCCATCCTTATTATTATCGAAACAATTAGCCTATTCATTCGTCCACTCGCCCTAGGAGTCCGACTAACAGCAAACCTCACGGCAGGCCACCTACTTATTCAACTCATCGCAACCGCCGTCTTCGTCCTACTTCCAACACTGCCCGCCGTAGCCATTTTAACAATAATAGTATTATTTTTAATAACTCTGTTAGAACTAGCAGTCGCTATAATTCAGGCCTACGTATTTGTCCTTCTTCTAAGCTTATATCTCCAAGAAAACGTATAATGGCACACCAAGCACATGCATACCACATAGTTGACCCCAGCCCCTGACCATTAACAGGAGCAGTAGCCGCCCTCCTATTAACATCAGGAATTGCTATATGATTCCACTTCCAAAATTCTATTCTAATAACAATAGGCCTCATCCTCCTATTATTAACCATATACCAATGATGACGAGACATTGTACGAGAAGGAACATTTCAAGGACATCATACACCCCCCGTACAAAAAGGCCTACGATACGGAATAATCCTTTTTATTACCTCTGAAGTATTCTTTTTCCTAGGCTTCTTCTGAGCCTTCTACCACTCAAGTCTCGCTCCAACCCCAGAACTAGGAGGATGTTGACCCCCAACAGGAATTACCACCCTTGACCCATTTGAAGTCCCCCTACTAAACACAGCTGTCCTACTAGCATCCGGTGTAACCGTCACCTGAGCCCACCACAGCATTATAGAAGGAGAACGAAAACAAGCCATCCAATCCTTAACCTTAACAATTATTTTAGGTTTCTATTTTACCTTTCTACAAGCAATAGAATACTACGAAGCCCCATTCACAATCGCCGACGGAGTTTACGGCTCAACATTCTTCGTAGCCACAGGATTCCACGGACTACACGTAATTATTGGCTCTACATTTCTAGCAGTATGCCTTCTACGACAAGTAAAATTCCACTTCACATCACAACACCACTTCGGGTTTGAAGCTGCCGCATGATACTGACACTTCGTTGACGTAGTCTGATTATTCCTTTACGTCTCAATTTACTGATGAGGCTCATAGTCTTTCTAGTATTAACACCAATACAAGTGACTTCCAATCATTCAATCTTGGTTAAACCCCAAGGAAAGATAATGAACCCAGTTATTTCTATCCTTATAATTACCACTGCCCTATCATGTATCTTAATTATTGTATCCTTCTGACTACCACAGATAAAACCCGACTCAGAAAAACTCTCACCATACGAATGCGGGTTCGACCCACTCGGATCAGCCCGCCTTCCATTTTCAATACGATTTTTTTTAATCGCAATTCTCTTCCTCCTGTTTGACCTAGAAATTGCATTACTTCTCCCAATTCCATGAGGAAACCAACTTCCAAACCCCACCCAATCATTTTTCTGAGCCACATCAATCTTAATTCTACTAACCCTAGGACTAGTATACGAATGAGTTCAAGGGGGTTTAGAATGAGCTGAATAGACGATTAGTCCAACGAAAGACAGCTGATTTCGACTCAGCAGAACATGGTTCAACCCCATGATCGTCTTATGGCCCCCCTCCACTTCAGCTTTACCTTAGCATTCATTCTAGGGTTCTCAGGATTAGCCTTTCACCGAAAACACCTACTATCCGCCCTCCTCTGTCTAGAAGCAATAATATTATCACTATATGTAGCCATAGCCCTCTGATCCTTTCAAACAGGATCAATTATCTTCTCCTCCGCCCCCATGATACTTCTAGCATTCTCCGCCTGCGAAGCCAGTGCAGGGTTGGCCCTCCTAGTAGCCACTTCCCGGACACACGGCACAGACCACTTAAAAAACCTCAACTTATTACAATGCTAAAACTGCTTGTTCCAACCATCATACTAATCCCCACCACCTGATTAATTAATAAAAAATGACTATGAACAACAACCACGTATCAAAGCCTCATTATTGCGACCATCAGCCTTACATGATTAAAATGGGACTCAGAAACAGGATGATCAACATCAAATCTTTACCTGGCAACAGACCCCCTCTCTACCCCCCTCCTAGTCCTATCCTGCTGGCTACTCCCACTAATAATTTTAGCAAGCCAAAACCATATAATCCTAGAACCCATTAACCGACAACGATCATACATTACTCTATTAGTTATTTTACAAATTTTATTAACCATAGCATTCAGTGCCACCGAGATTATTATATTTTATATTATATTTGAAGCCACACTGATCCCAACCTTGATTATTATTACCCGCTGAGGCAATCAAGCAGAACGACTAAACGCAGGAACATACTTTCTATTTTATACATTAGCAGGATCCCTCCCACTACTTGTAGCCCTCCTCACCCTACAAAAAGACCTTGGCACACTCTCAATATTAACCATCCAATACACAAAACCTATTCCACTATCTTCATGAGGAGACAAAACATGATGAGCCGGCTGTTTACTAGCCTTCCTAGTAAAAATACCCCTTTATGGTGTCCACCTTTGGCTCCCAAAAGCCCACGTAGAAGCCCCAGTAGCTGGATCCATAGTACTAGCCGCCGTACTTTTAAAACTAGGCGGATACGGAATAATACGAATAATAACCATATTAAACCCCCTCACCAAAGAACTAATATACCCCTTTATTATTCTCGCCCTATGGGGTATTATTATAACAGGATCTATCTGCCTACGACAAACGGACCTAAAATCTATAATTGCCTATTCATCTGTTAGTCATATAGGCCTAGTAGCAGGAGGAATCCTCATCCAAACTCCATGAGGCTTTACAGGAGCAATTATTTTAATAATTGCCCACGGCCTAACGTCCTCTGCTCTCTTCTGCTTAGCAAACACTAACTATGAACGAACACACAGCCGAACACTACTCCTGGCCCGAGGCCTACAAATAGTCCTTCCATTAATAGCCGCCTGATGATTCATTGCCAACCTTGCCAACCTAGCACTGCCCCCACTCCCAAACCTAATAGGAGAACTAATAATTATTACCTCTTTATTTAATTGATCACACTGATCCATTCTCTTAACCGGCCTTGGAACACTAATTACAGCTGGATACTCACTATACATGTTCCTTACAACACAACGAGGGCCCACCCCGAACCACATCATCGGACTAGAGCCATCACACACTCGAGAACACCTCTTAATTATTATACACTTATCCCCCGTGCTCCTCCTTGTATTTAAACCCGAACTAATGTGAGGATGATGCTTATGTAGACATAGTTTAACAAAGACGTTAGATTGTGATTCTAAAAATAGGAGATAAACCCACCTTGTCTACCGAGAGAGGAAACGTCAACCTAAAACACTGCTACTTTTTTAGGCCCACGGTTAAAATCCGTGGCTCACTCGGCCCCTAAAGGATAACAGCTCATCCATTGGTCTTAGGAACCAAAAACTCTTGGTGCAAATCCAAGTAGCGGCTATGAACTCAACAACCCTAATCTTTAATTCGAGCCTTTTCATTATTTTTGCACTACTGATTTACCCAATTATCACGACCCTAGACCCCTCCCCCTTAAACAAAAGCTGAGCCGTTACGCACGTAAAAACAGCCGTCCAAACAGCATTCTTTACCAGCCTAATTCCATTATGCATCTTCCTAGACCAAGGGATAGAAGTAATCTCAACAAACTGACAATGAGTAAATACAATAACATTTGACCTAAATACAAGCTTTAAATTCGACCAATACTCCGTCATCTTCACCCCAATCGCCCTATATGTAACATGATCTATCCTAGAATTTGCCTCATGATATATACACGCAGACCCAAACATGAACCGATTCTTTATGTACCTACTCACATTCCTAGTAGCAATAATTATTCTAGTAACTGCAAACAACATGTTTCAACTGTTCATTGGTTGAGAAGGTGTAGGGATCATATCCTTCTTACTCATCGGGTGATGATACGGACGAGCAGACGCCAACACCGCCGCGCTACAAGCTGTAATTTACAACCGAGTAGGAGATATCGGCCTTATTCTTAGCATAGCATGAATTGCAATGAACTTAAATACCTGAGAAATTCAACAAATATTTACTGTCTCAAAAGAGATAGACCTCACCCTCCCCCTAATAGGCCTAATCCTAGCCGCAACAGGAAAATCCGCCCAATTCGGACTACACCCCTGACTACCATCAGCAATAGAAGGCCCCACGCCAGTATCTGCCCTATTACATTCAAGCACTATAGTAGTTGCAGGAATTTTCCTATTAATCCGCCTCCACCCAATAATGGAAAATAACCAAACAGCCTTAACAACCTGCCTTTGTTTAGGAGCACTAACCACCCTATTTACCGCCACCTGCGCACTCACACAAAACGACATCAAAAAAATCATCGCATTCTCAACATCCAGCCAACTAGGACTAATAATAGTGACTGTCGGACTAAACCAGCCACAACTAGCATTCTTACACATCTGTACACACGCATTTTTTAAAGCAATGCTGTTCCTGTGCTCAGGCTCAATTATCCACAGCCTAAATGACGAACAAGACATCCGTAAAATGGGCGGCCTACACAAAACTCTTCCCCTCACCTCATCATGTATAACAATCGGAAGCCTAGCCCTCACAGGCACCCCCTTCCTAGCAGGCTTCTTCTCAAAAGATGCAATCATTGAAGCAATAAATACATCCTACCTAAATGCCTGAGCCCTTACCCTCACTCTCATTGCCACCTCTTTTACAGCCGTCTACAGCTTCCGAATCATTTTCTTCGCCTCAATAGGACAACCACGGTCACTGCCCTTACCACCAATTAATGAAAATAACCCCGCAATCTTAAACCCTATTAAACGACTAGCCTGAGGAAGCATTGTTGCAGGCCTCATTATTACTTCAAACCTACTACCAACAAAAACCCCCATTATAACCATACCCTTACTACTAAAAACAAGCGCATTATTAGTAACCATCACAGCACTAGTCATCGCTATAGACCTGACCAATTTAACAAACAAACAACTAAAAGCCACCCCAAACATGCCAACACACAATTTCTCAAATATACTCGCCTACTTCCCCACCATTATCCACCGAGCAACCCCAAAACTAGGCCTGACTTTCGGCCAAATCGCCGCCACTCAACTAGTAGACCAAACATGACTCGAGAAAATTGGCCCAAAAAGTGTTACAGCTGCCCAAGTTCCTATAATTAAAATAGTAAATAACCCACAACAGGGACTTATCAAAATTTATCTCGCAATATTCTTCACAACAAACACGCTAATTATTCTAGCCATAATAATATACTAAACACAGCCCACCAAGCAAACAATAAACCACCGTTATTACCTAACTAAAAATTTTAATGGCAAGCTTACGAAAAAGCCACCCACTCCTTAAAATCGCTAACGACGCCCTCGTCGACCTCCCCGCCCCATCAAACATCTCAGCCTGATGAAACTTTGGCTCTCTTTTAGGACTCTGCCTAATAGTACAAATTCTAACAGGACTATTTCTGGCAATACATTATACATCAGACCTATCCACAGCCTTCTCCTCCGTTGCCCACACCTGCCGAGATGTACAATACGGATGATTTATCCGAAGCCTACACGCAAACGGCGCCTCTTTCTTCTTTGTATGTCTTTACATACATATCGCCCGAGGACTCTACTACGGCTCATATCTATACATGGAAACATGAAACATCGGCGTAGTTTTATTTTTACTCGTAATAATAACAGCATTCGTAGGATATGTTCTCCCATGGGGACAAATATCATTCTGAGGGGCTACAGTTATTACTAACTTACTATCTGCTGCACCATATGCAGGAGAAGACTTAGTCCGATGAATTTGAGGGGGCTTCTCAGTAGACAACGCCACCTTAACCCGATTCTTCGCATTCCATTTTCTACTTCCATTCGTAGTGCTCGGAGCCACCCTTCTCCATTTACTCTTCCTACATGAAACAGGTTCAAACAACCCTATAGGTCTCAACTCAGACGCAGATAAAATCCCATTCCATCCATACTTCACATATAAAGATCTCTTGGGCTTTATTATTATGCTCCTAGCACTCACATTACTCGTCCTATTTAACCCCAACCTTTTAGGAGATCCAGACAACTTTACCCCCGCAAATCCATTAGTTACACCACCACACATCAAACCAGAATGATACTTTCTATTCGCATACGCTATCCTACGATCAATCCCAAATAAGCTGGGGGGGGTTCTCGCACTCCTCTTCTCAGTTCTTGTCTTAATACTAGTCCCAATCCTCCACACATCAAAACACCGAGGACTTACATTCCGGCCCCTCTCCCAACTCCTATTTTGAATACTAGTGGCAGACATATTAATTTTAACATGAATCGGAGGAATACCAGTAGAACACCCTTTTGTTATTATTGGACAAATAGCATCCACATTATATTTTATACTATTCCTAGTATTAAACCCCTTAGTGGGCTGATTAGAAAACAAAATAATAGACTGATAAGACGACATTAATGATTTAGCCCTGGTAGCTTAATATTAAAGCATCGGTTTTGTAGTCCGAAGACTGAAGATTAAAATTCTTTCTAGCGCATAACTAAATAATTGCACATTTCACCTATGTACTATATTACATATAATGTATAATAGTGCATTTGGTTATGCAGAAGTAACTTCAACATTCTACCTTACATAAGCTCGATAATACTGGAAAGACTATAAAATCAACATTAAACCTGTAGAAGTAAATAATATGTTGAATATTATACCTGATCTAAAATCTTAGAGTAAGACGGTCATAATGTTCGTTACAACATTCATAATGACCCCATAAATCCAAGACATACGCGAGACATCCCATAATTAACAACATGAACTCCCAGACACAAGAGGCAAAATTCGTAATCCCCCCCACATGTCTGTCCCATGTTCCTATGACAACCCAACATGAATAGCAACACAAATAAAAATGTAGTAAGAAACCACCAACCAGTATAATTCAAGTGAACCCGTTTATTGAAGGGTCAGGGACAATAATTGTGGGGGTCGCACTTAGTGAACTATTACTGGCATCTGGTTCCTATTTCAGGGCCCCACTTTCCAATCTTCCCCAAAACTTGAATTATGTCTGGCATCTGATTGATGGCGGAACGCATACGACTCGTTACCCACCAAGCCAAGCACTAATTCAGAGGCATTTGGTATTTTTTTTTGGGTTTCCTTTCATTTTACATGTGAGACACCTTCGAAAGGGGCCCCGCTAAGGTGGAACATATTCCTTGAATTCAAAGTAAATGTAATGAATGTTAGAAAACATTACTTAATAACCACATTAAGATATATCAGGTGCAATACACTAACGTTGCTCCTCCAGACACCCCTGAGTATTACCCCCCTTTTGCAATTTGTCAAACCCCCTCACCCCCTAAGCCCAAACAAACACATTATATCCTCCTAAACCCTAAACCAGACAAAGACCCATCTAAAATTAAACACCAACGCTTAATATACAATTTATATTATTAAATTAAAATAATATTGGTAAACCAAACACCAACTTACCTTACGCCTAAGCCCCCACCCAAAACTACTTACACCACACCTAATTCAAGATTTTTCATCCTTAGAAAATACTAGACCGCCCGCAAGGCACCACGACTCCGTCCCCGAGTTAATTCAAGCACTACAAAAAGAGCCAAAAGGAGAGCCCAACCACAAACAATTAACATTTCACCCCCTAAAGAATACATAAAGGAAACTCCACTAAAATCCCCCCGCAAGACTGAAAACTCCTGATGTTCATCGACAACTCCACAATAATATTCAAACCGCCCCCCACCCAAAAAGATACCAAGAAAACACAATACGAAACAACCAACAACCCGCCCCAAAACAGACCAATCTCCCCACCCCTCCGGATAGGGCTCCGCAGCTAAAGCCGCAGAATAAGCAAAAACCACTAACATTCCCCCCAAATAAATTAAAAACAGAACTAAGGAAATAAATGACCCCCCATAACCAGCCAAAATACCACACCCCCCAGCAGCAGCCAAAACTAAGCCTAAGGCCGCAAAGTAAGGAGCCGGATTAGAAGCCACACCAATGATACCTAGAACTAACATAATCATAAACAAAAAGATAAAATAAACCATAATTTCCACCCGGGCTCTAACCAGGACCAATGATCTGAAAAACCACCGTTGTATTCAACTATAGAAACACCACACACCACATCAGAAGGAGAAGACTCTAACTCCTATCCTTAACTCCCAAAGCTAAGATCATAAATTAAACTACCCTCTGAAACATTTACATTATTTATGTCATGATTTCACCTATGTACTATATTACATATAATGTATAATAGTGCATTTGGTTATGCAGAAGTAACTTCAACATTCTACCTTACATAAGCTCGATAATACTGGAAAGACTATAAAATCAACATTAAACCTGTAGAAGTAAATAATATGTTGAATATTATACCTGATCTAAAATCTTAGAGTAAGACGGTCATAATGTTCGTTACAACATTCATAATGACCCCATAAATCCAAGACATACGCGAGACATCCCATAATTAACAACATGAACTCCCAGACACAAGAGGCAAAATTCGTAATCCCCCCCACATGTCTGTCCCATGTTCCTATGACAACCCAACATGAATAGCAACACAAATAAAAATGTAGTAAGAAACCACCAACCAGTATAATTCAAGTGAACCCGTTTATTGAAGGGTCAGGGACAATAATTGTGGGGGTCGCACTTAGTGAACTATTACTGGCATCTGGTTCCTATTTCAGGGCCCCACTTTCCAATCTTCCCCAAAACTTGAATTATGTCTGGCATCTGATTGATGGCGGAACGCATACGACTCGTTACCCACCAAGCCAAGCACTAATTCAGAGGCATTTGGTATTTTTTTTTGGGTTTCCTTTCATTTTACATGTGAGACACCTTCGAAAGGGGCCCCGCTAAGGTGGAACATATTCCTTGAATTCAAAGTAAATGTAATGAATGTTAGAAAACATTACTTAATAACCACATTAAGATATATCAGGTGCATACACTAACGTTGCTCCTCCAGACACCCCTGAGTATTACCCCCCTTTTGGCAATTTGTCAAACCCCCTCACCCCCTAAGCCCAAACAAACACATTATATCCTCCTAAACCCTAAACCAGACAAAGACCCATCTAAAATTAAACACCAACGCTTAATATACAATTTATATTATTAAATTAAAATAAAAATAATGTAAAT